CTATTGTCCTTGAAAAATGACCCGGTCTGGCCCATTCCTCAAATGAGGTTTTTATGGGGTCCCTATCTACCAAAATTTTGACTTCTGGTTCCGGCGAACGAATAATCATTGAGTCCTCCTCTTTCCGGACACGACATACAAAGAGACCTGCCAAGCGTCAAGTAATTAATGAACCTCTGAGAGATATTTCAAATGAGTTTTTTTTATTTATCTTCTATTTCCCATCTCTCTAGTTTCTTTAGTTCTTCACTAGAACAAGTATGATCGGGAAGTCGATCTAAGGCAAGTGTTCGGATCTATTATGACATAGCCGCGAGGCGCTCAACGGACCCTTTTATTATTATAAAACCTTTCTGGACTTTGTATTGATGTAAAAAACGCTCTTTTTGTTACTCCTATCTAAATTATAAGGTCTTAGGTGGAACTACTTAATTTAATGTTTTACAGAGATTCTAATAATTCGTATTACTATTACTATATCGTTATTGGAGGGTATTTTTGATTTATTTCTATTTTCTTTATATATAAAGAAAATAGAAATAAATCATTCAAATTCAAGTCAAAGTTTTTCTTTTTTTTAGTATTAATAGCTAGTAATCTAAAAGAAAGAAATCGAGTCTGTACTCTATTTGTTTATTCTTTAATCGTACGAAATACCCGACAAACACTCTTACAAGGGATAGAATTCCATTCTTTGATTGGTTCTTCCGATCCTTATTTTATTTAACTCATAGATAGAACATTCAATTTAACAAATAGAATATCACAAATTGGACATTTTTTATTCGAAACGCCTCGTGATCTTCAACCAATTATGTGCTTCAATATAATTACCCGGAGTAAGCGCTATCGCTTGTTTCCAATACTCAGCGGCTTGATCGAACCAAGCCTCCGCAATTTCCGAATCTCCCTGTCGAATGGCCTGCTCTCCCCGGTAATGACAGATCACAGCCATATTATTAAACGCTTGTGGTAAGAATGGGTTTCGTTCTAGTGCCCTAAAATAATATTCTAAGGCTTTCGTATGATCCCCATTACTTGTGTGAATAAGGCCTATGTTATAGAGTATATAACTTCGATCGTAGGGATCAATTTCTAGTCGCATAGCTTCATAATAATTCTGTAAAGCTTCTGCATAATTTCCTTCGGATTGGGCTGACATCCGTTACGGTCGTCATTCGATTAAAAGATAAACGAATCTCCGTTCCAGAACCGTACGTGATATTTTCATATCATACGGCTCCTCCCTTAATATGCATACTGAGAATATTTTTCTCGTTTTTGATTCCATGTATCTATTATTCTCATTATGAATTGAGCGGGGCTAGTGTTTTTGCACGAAATTTCTAGCCAACCTTCCTGCGTGGGAGCTTTTGTTAACATCAACCTTGTTGGTACTAGATAGAAATGGTAACTCCAACAATTTCTTTGTCCTCAACGCCCCCTAATTTCCAGGAATTAGTCACTTCAACAGTCTTTGATGGTTATATGGGTATCCAAGGTACGAACGAGATGGATATTTGTTGGCCCAACCATTCTTTTAAGTCCCAACCCGTAGAGGGGGGGTAAGTCATTTTTAACAAAGCTTTAGTCTCGTTGATTTCTAGGTGTAGTGCTTTTCACCAATGCTGCCTATTAGAACTAGTAGAGTGGGGTTGGCCCGGAATACAGAACCAACAGGTGTAACCTTTCGCTCAATACTAAAACGGCTAGTGGAAGCATATGAGGCTGCATTAATCGAGGATACACGACAGAAGGAATTGTTCTATTTATAAACTTCACCTTCAAGAAGCGTAGATTTTTTTCAACAATCTATCAAAAAAATGATTTTTTATTCTTTATCATAAGAATAATAAGAATAAGACTGGGGTAAAAAAAAGAATCAAATCACACCATCTCTGTAATAGGTAAATGCCTCCTTTTCGCCCGAAGTTGTTGGAATTATTCGTAATAAAATATTGGCCACAACCGAAAAGGTCTTATCAATAAAATTTCCATTTATCCGTGATCTAGGCATAGGTACCAATCCATTCTAAAATTCTTTTCATTCCCCCTCTAGGGGGAAAATGACCCTACAAAGAAAGGAATTGTAAAATACGAAATAGCATAAAAAAGATTCAGTAAAAAAAACAGAAATTCAATATCAACAAATAAAATGTAAAGATGTGAACCCTCTACTACGACTCATATTAAAAGACTCAAATTGCTCCTTTTTGTAGGAAGAAAAAAATATTTGGAGACAATTCGAAGTTATCCTATAGTATACGAACGGCCGAACTAGTCCTATTTCATCGAAGCTGAAGAATCAAGTCATTTTTCCTATCGATTCACTTTGGTTGGATTAGGATCCAAAGAGGGGGGAAATAAGCGAATAACTCTTCTATAATCTAAATGGAATAACCGTCTATTTTGTTTGTGTTATGTGCATAGTGAGTAGATACTATACAACCAAATAGCCCCAGGATGAGTCATGTATTTGTAAAAGATCTATGAAATAATCACCTTTTTGGTGAAAACTTCAAAATAAATTCATTTTCTAAGTTTTATGAAATCGTCGTTTAAATGTAATCATAATCGAAAGGTATCCATTAATCATAGTCTAAAAAACATAAACCCATCAATCCGTCCTTCCAATTCATTAATTTAATCTCGTATAAATATCATATCAGATCAGATATCAGACAAGGGCGGAAACGGCATCTTCGCAAATATGAAAAATATCTCTTTTAAATTTTCCCAAGAAAAAACTTTTTTATTTGAATACCCGAGCCTTGAAAAGATCTTGACCAAAAATGGGATCTTTTTTTAGTTAGAATTGGTTGGTTGTGCCTTACCTAGCCAAGCCCCCCCCAAAAAATAGGAATAACTCGCTATTCGTTCGGTTCCTGGGTCATAATTGTTGTGTAGGAGAGGTGGCCGAGTGGTTCAAGGCGTAGCATTGGAACTGCTATGTAGACTTTTGTTTACCGAGGGTTCGAATCCCTCTCTTTCCGTACCTTCACCCAACTCAACAACAGCGCCGACCATAACAAATTAACCAAGAGGTATATCCTTCTTTCTATCTTTATATATATTCTAGATATATATATTTTCGATTTCGAATTAAATTACTGCGATATGTAAAATAATGGAATAAGGTCGACAAGAAAAAAATCTCTGTCGATCTACGATACATGAGTGGGAAAAATCCGAATCAAAACCCTTACCTTAATCTGAAATCCATTTAGTTTGGGGAAAGGAGGCTCATTTTTCCGAAACCTTTTCTAAACCCTTTTATTTAAGGTAGGCTTAAGTCTGACGGGAATAATATTCTACGACCAGCAATTCATTTATTTTCAAACCGACCCACTTATTATCTATTATTTGATTGACTACTCCTTTATATGGGAATGGGTGAAGAGTTAAATGTTTTGGCAATTCCTCACTGTGGGATGAATCCAGATAATTTTGAACGAGAGCTTTTGATTTTTGCTTATCCCTCGCCATAACAATGTCGGTGGGTTTGCAACGATAACTTGGTATATCTACTATACGACCATTAACTAAAATATGTCTATGATTAACCAATTGGCGGGCTCCAGGAATAGTCGGCGCCATACCCAATCGAAAAAGGATGTTGTCCAAACGCATTTCAAGTAATTGGAGTAAAACCTGACCTGTTGACCCTTTGGCTTTTCTCGCGATACGGAAGTATTTAAGTAATTGTCGTTCTGTAATACCATAATGAAACCGTAATTTTTGTTTTTCTTCTAGACGAATACGATATTGAGATCTTTTCCCGGAACGTGATGGGTTTCTAAGATCTCTAGGCTTTTTATTAGTCAGTCCTGGTAAAACCCCCAGACGTCGTATTTTTTTGAAACGAGGCCCCCGGTAACGCGACATAAAAACTCCTTATTTATTGTTATTGATTGATATTTCATTTTTATATTAAAACTGAACGAAATCCCCTGAAGTATTCTCTTGATTGGACTAGAACGACTAATGGCACTAGACGGAAAAGTGAGATTAAAGATGTACGTATCCAAAGTTCCTCCTTGTTTTTGTATTAAAATGCATTATTCATTATTTTATTCTTGTATTTTCAATTTCATTTATGAATTTTATTTTCATATTTGATTCTTTCAATTTTTATCATTTTTGTAATTGTATTTTAGTATATATATACATTAATATACATTAATTTCATTTTGATTTATTGTATATATTTTTTGATTCTTAGTTCAGTTACTATTTAGTCTTGAAGTTTTGTTGTATATTTCTTTCGATTCTATTCCCTAGAATAGAAATTCGAAATAGAATAGAAAGAAAGCAAAAACATAGAATTACATTTTCTTAACAGAATCAAAATGAAGTAATAAAAATATAAAATAACGAATCGAATAATATACAAACCAATATATATAAAACCATCGAAAAGAAAAATACGAAAAAGGATCCGTTGAGTTGTTCTGCCGAGACATAAGAAAGCGTCGACCTTTTGAAAAAGGAAAGGTGTCTTTATTCTTTCATTTCCAAGAAACAGAATCGTATAAAAAATAGAACAAATAGAGAAAAGCCGGCTATCGGAGTCGAACCGATGACCATCGCATTACAAATGCGATGCTCTAACCTCTGAGCTAAGCGGGCTCACATAAGAGAAACTTTACATGCATAATAATTCCAAAAACTAGATCTTAGCTATTAACTATTTATAAATCATAAAAAATAGAAATCGATTTCAAACCTATATTGAAGTAAATAGAATATAGAAATAAGATAAAGATTCCTATACCGATTTAGAATTTGATATTTATTACATTCCAATCCTAACAATTAGAATAATACATTTATCTTTTTTTATCAATCAAAAATCAATCAAAAAATTTTAAATTTAGAATTTAATATACATTTATTTAGAAATCTTAATTTAATAAAAATGGGAATATATATATTATTATATTCTAATTATTATAAAAAAATTTTTCAATTTGAATTCAATTATGAGTTCTATCTATAAA